CTGATCATTCCGTTATATTGACAATTTTAAAAAACGGATCATACTATGATCATAGTATGAGGGCGGTTGGTCAAGGTGGCCCCCATCGTCTAGTGGTTTAGGACATCTCTCTTTCAAGGAGGCAGCGGGGATTCGAATTCCCCTGGGGGTAGGGTACTAGGAAAGGAAGTTGATCATGGATTACCAATAAGCCGATAAAAAAAATTTAATGGATTCTTCCTGGGTCGATGCCCGAGCGGTTAATGGGGACGGACTGTAAATTCGTTGGCAATATGTCTACGCTGGTTCAAATCCAGCTCGGCCCAATAAACCGCATCAATCTACCATGAGATAGTCTAAAACCCCTTGTCCTTTAACCCCATACGCCATACGAAGATAAAAAAGAATCAAAATTTCTGCCAGATCCCTTATTTCCCTGGGATTGTAGTTCAATCGGTTAGAGCACCGCCCTGTCAAGGCGGAAGCTGCGGGTTCGAGCCCCGTCAATCCCGACGGATCCAATAAATACAAAAATCCATTTTTCCCTTTCTATAAACCTGATGATCCTTCATCAGAAGATTGTCCAAGGAAAACGCAAGGTGGGTTATAGAAAAAACAAGGAAACGGATGATAAATATAATTTTGGAGTAATTGAGTTAGGAATCCCAATTTTGATTCGGTATGGATAAAAGAACTTCCTATGTTATACTATTCAAGTCTTGACGGCGGGTTGATTTGATAGATCAGATATTGTTATTCATGATAGTGATCCGGTTCAAGATCATCGAGAGGTAATTCATTCATTGAATTTACAGACGATAGATTTATCATCTCTAGGGGATTAAATCCCGAGTTATTGCGAAGTAAAAAACCGATGAGATTATGGAAGTAAATATTCTTGCATTTATTGCTACTGCACTATTCATTCTAGTTCCTACCGCCTTTCTACTTATCATTTACGTAAAAACAGTCAGTCAAAATGATTAATTCGATTGAATTTTCAAATGAATTTGAATCAAACTTTCCTTCCAAGTTCTTATCCAAAATTTACGAAGTAAAATGAAAGGGATCCAATTTCACGTCTTAACTTAAATGAAATGAGCACACTATAATCGGAAATTATCTAAGAGATAGATAGTATGGTAGAAAAATGCATTTTTCTACCATACTATCTATCTCTTAGTCTATAAAGCTGTAATCTAGAATAAAGATAAACGCTTAAGTTTCTATATATCAATCTGCAATATTCTCTTCCTATATGTGTATATTAATTCCATTTCCATATCAATATATTCTATATATTCTATGGAATTGACATAAGACCAAATTTGCTACATCTATTTGTTCCGCTCAATCTGAAATAATTCTTATTTTAGGATTCTAATTCCTTTCCTTTTCCTAATAAGGAAGGGGAAACCTCGCCTATTTTTAACGCCATATGAAATAAGGCGATAAAGTATAAACCGCCTTTCTAAAATTAGAATAGAAACCAAAGGGTAAATGCCCGATATGTAACCCGCCCGAGGCAAGATCTTATTATTGCCCAGTCTCTCCTTAAACAACCACTATCTCTATATCATTTCTTATAGAAGTGCGGATACGCTTAACAAACCGACTTCTTTTTTGAAGAGTCAAGAGGGAAATAAAAAAAAAGAAAAAGGTACGGTCTTCCTTAGTATCCGCCTATAAAGATAGTAAGAGCCCATGCCCGTTGATTGAAATAGAAAATTTCGGAAGAATTTTAGGTTGGAATAAATTTCCAATCATCTGAATCCCTTTCTTTTCGAAGTCCAAAGACGGGAATCAATGAAATATCTCTTGGATTGAAAGAGTATGATTCCTATCATAGATTACTCCATTGGAATCCAATGGGATTCCAAATTCATTTTATTTTAAATAATTCAAAATGCGTTGCAGAACGATCTATAAAACAAGCGGGTTTGGTTCCTGAACTCAATTAGTAGTACTTCTAAAGTCCACTTCTTCCCCACACTACGAGTGAAAGGGAAAATGTAAAGACTACCATTAAACCAGCCCAAGCGAGACTTACTATATCCATGTGCATTATGCCCCCTAATTTCTATAAATACGAAGGAATTATTCCTCCGTAATAATAGTGGAATTAATGTCGCAGAGTCAAAAATGGGTTCTACCGAACACTATTGAGAAACCAATCCAATAAATCGATTATGATTTCGAGTTTTTTGGTGATTTAGGCGACACCCGGATTTGAACTGGGGAAAAAGGATTTGCAGTCCCCCGCCTTACCGCTCGGCCATGCCGCCAAAATGATACAAAATAGGTGCAACTTTTTCCGGATTACGGAATTATTATTCTACTTGCGTTTTAACTTCTGTCTTCCTTAATCCTTTTAAAAAATAAATACATACCCCTTTTGATTGGATTTGATCAAATCCCTTTGATTGTATAGTATCTGAAAATACACAATGCTAAAAACATTCTCTCGTTTTTCTATTGCGAAATAAAATGTGTATTTTTCATACGAGAAATTTGAACCATT